GATCTCTTACCCTGGATGTACTCGAAAAAAGGACTAAATTGTGTACTAATGAGACTAAAAAAGAATACTTACCGAAAAAATATGATCCTTTCCTACATGGACCTTATCGAGGAAGAATAAAAAAATTATTTTCACCAGTAATCCTAAATCAAACTTATATCAAAAAAAAGATAGGAATACTTTGGGTAAATAAAATTCATGGTCTACTTCTTACTAATGATTATCACGAATTTGAACAGACAATACACGAATTGAGTAAAAAATTCGTTTTTAAAAAAAAAGTACGTTCTTTATTTACCGAACCCAAACGAGAGAAAATTGATTCAGAATATCGAATAAAAATTTTAAAATTTTTATTTGATGCAGTTATAACCAATCCCAACGCTCAAAGAACTCGAACTAAATCTATTCGAATAAGAGAAATTAGTCAAAAAGTTCCTCGATGGTCATACAAATTTATGTATGGTTTCGAACAAAGAGCGAGAGAAAACGAAGAAAACGTGGTGGAGGCTCGTGGACTTCGTTCAAGAAGAGCCAGACGCGTACTGCTTTTTACTGATAACCTGACAAATACCGATCCTTATACTAATAAAAATTCGAGTAATAATGCTGATCAAAAAGAGAACGTAACTTTGATACGTTATTTGGAACAACCGGATTTTCGTCGAGGTCTAATCAAAGGCTCCATGCGCGCACAAAGACGCAAAACCGTTAGTTACGAACTGTTTCAAGCACATCCCCATTCGCCCTTTTTTTTGGACCAAATAAAGAAACCCTTTGATTTTGATTTTGATTTTTCTTTTGATATTTCCGGACTGAGGAAAGTAATTTTTCGAAATTGGATGTGGAAAAAAAAAGACCAAAAGCCTTCTGATTATGATTATAGAAAGGAAAAGACAAAAAAAATTGCTAAAAAAGAAGAATACAAAAACAAAGAAAAAGTACGGCTAGAAATAGCAGAAACCTGGGATAACCTTTTATTTGCTCAAGCAATAAGAAGTCTTCTGTTATTAACTCACATGATTCTTAGAAAATATATTATATTTCCTTCATTAATAATAGCGAAAAATCTCGTTCGCAGACTATTATTTCAACCGACCGAGTGGTCCCAGGATTTCAAGGATTTGAAGAAGGAAATGTATATTAAATGCAACTATACCGGTGCTCAATTATCCGAAACAGAATTTCCGACAAACTGGTTAATAGAGGGTCTTCAGATAAAGATACAATCTCCTTTTCACCTAAAACCATGGCACAGATCTAAGCCACAATCCCTTCCGAAAGATTCAATGAAAAAAATAAAAGGACCAGAAAGTGATTTTTGTTTTTTAACTGTTTGGGGAATGGAAACTGAACGGCCTTTTGGTTCTCCCCGAAAACAACGTTCGTTTTTTGAACCCATTTTTAAAGAATTAAAAAAAAGAATTCGAAAATGGAAAACCAAGCCTTTTATAGTTTTAAAAGTTGGAAAAGTAAACGAAAGAACCACATTTTTTCGAAAAGTCGCAAAAGAAACAAAGAAATGGATCATCAAAAACATTCGATTTCGAAAAGGAAGAAAACTTTCAAAAAGAAACCCAATTCTATTAGTTAGATTGAGAGACATAGATGACTTGGATGAAACTACAAAAGATTCGATAATAAGTAATCAGACGATTCACGAATCGTCTATTCAAAGTCGATCTAGGCATTGGAAAAATTTATCACTGCCAGAAAAGAAAATCAAAGTTCTGACTAATAGAACAAAGAGAATCCGAAACCAAATAGAAAAAATTACAAAAGATAAGAAAAAAGGATTGCTAACTCAAGAAATAACTATTAGTTCTAACAAAATAAGTTATCGTGCTAAAATATTAGAATCATCAAAAAAGATTTTGCAAATATTAAAAAGAAGAAGTACTCGATTAATCCGTAAATCCTATTTTTTTATAAAATTTTTCATTGAAAGGGTATACATAAATATTTTTCTATCTATCCGTAATATTCCAAGAATCCATGGAAAACTTTTTCTTGAATCAACAAAAAAAATGCAAATTATTGATAAAAATGTCCACAATAAGGAAGCAAATCAGAAAAAAATTAATAAACCAAATAAAAATCGAATTCACTTTCTTTCGACTATAAAAAAATCACTTTCTAAGACTAGTAATAATAATAAGAATTCAAAGATTTTTTGTGATTTATCTTCTTTCTCACAATCACAAGCATATGTATTTTACAAATTATCACAAACGCAAGTTATTAACTTTTCTAATTTAAGATCTGTCCTTCAATATCACGGAACATTTCTTTGTCTTAAGAATGAAATAAAAAATTTTTTTGAAAAACAAGGAATATTTCATTACGAATTAAGATATAAATCCTTTTGGAATTTTGGAATGAATGAATGGAAAACCTGGTTAAGGGGTCATTATCAATATCAATACCATTTGTCTAGGATTAGATGGACTAGATTAGTACCAGAAAAATGGCGAAATAGAGCCAATCAACACTGTATGACTCAAAATAAAGATTTAAACAAAAAAGATTCATATGAAAAAAACATTTTAACTCATTACGAAAAAGAAAAACAAAATCTTTTTGAAGCAGACCCAAATCAAAAATCGAATTTTAAAAAACACTATAGATATGATCTTTTATCATATAAATCTATTAATGAAGATAAGAAAGACTCATATATTCCTAGATCACTATTCCAAGTAAAGAATAAAGAAGAAAGTTTTTATAATTACAACATAGGGAAAGGAAACTTATTTGGTATCCTGGGAGGTATCCCTATCAATAATTATCTAGGGGAAGACGATATTATGGATATGGATATAGAGAAAATTTCGGATAGAAAATATTGTGATTGGAGAATTCTCAATTTTTGTCTTAGAAATAATATCGAGATTCAATCCTGGGTTGATATGGATACTGGTACCAACAGGAATCACAATACTCAGATCGAGACGGATAATTATCAAATAATTGATAAAATTAATAACAAAGGTCTTTTTTTTCTTACAATTCATCAAAATGAAGACATTAACCCATCCAATCAAAAAAGGTTATTTTTTAATTGGATGGGAATGAATGAGGAAATACTAAGTCATCCTATATCAAATCGGGAACTTGGTTTCTTCCCAGAGATTGGGCGACTTTTTAATGCATATAAAACGAAACCGTGGATCATACCAATCAAATTACTTCTTTTCAATTTTAATGGAAACGCAAAAGGAAATCCTAGATCATATGCACAAAACCAAGTAAGTCTTGGATCAGTTTTCTCAAACCAAGAAAAAGATGTTGAAGAAAAGTATGCGGGATCTGACATGAAAAAACGTAGAACGACAAAGCAATACAAGAGAAACACAGAAGCAGAGCTTCATTTCTTACTAAAAAAATATTTGTGGTTTCAGTTTAGATGGGCTGATTCTCTAAATCAAAAGCTAATGCCAAATATGCAACTATATTGTCTCCTACTTCGAATGAGAAATCCAAGAGAATTTGCTATATCCTCTATTCAAAAGGGAGAAATTTGTCTGAATCTTTTGATAACTCAGAAGGATTTAACTGTTCCCGAATTGATGAAAAAGGGAATAGTGAGTCTCGAACCAGTTCGTCTGTCTGTAAAAAATGATGGACAATTTTTTATATATCAAACCATAGGTATTCCATTAGTTCATAAGAATAAGCGCCAATTTCAATTTAATAAAAGATACCGAGAAAAAGGCTATCTTAATAAGAAAAGTTTTGATGAATCCATTCGAAGACATCAAATAATGACTGGAACTAAAGAAAAAAATCATTACGATTTGCTTGTTCCTGAAAATATTTTATTCCCTAAACGTCGTAGGGAATTGAGAACTCTAATTTGTTTCAATTCGAAGAATAGAAACAGTGTGTGTAGTTACGTTTTGGATAAAAGCAAAGATCTTGCTAGAGAAAAAAAGAAATTCATTAACTTAAAGTTCTTTCTTTGGCCCAATTATCGATTAGAAGATTTAGTTTGTATGAATCGCTATTGGTTTAATACCAATAATGGCAGTCGTTTCAGTATGGTAAGGATACATATGTACCCACGATTGAAAATTCGTTAATACTATGTTTTTCCTATCTATGACGTACTGTGTCGGATATATGAAAACAAAGAGATGCACACATGCCTTGTCTTACATTCCATTCTGATACATGATACCAATTTAATGATATACATATCAATTAGATCTATAAATGAACCAAGAGAATCTTTTTTTTTTAGGTCTCAATTTTTCTCTTTTGAAGAAATATAGCATCCTTTTGGATCCTTAATCAAATTGCAAATTTAATTGATTATTGGTTGATTTTAGAGGAAGTTGATAACGAACTAAAATCATTGTGTATATCAAATGCAAATGACTAGTATTATTATTACTGATCAGTAAAATTCATATAAAAAAAAGGGGGAGAGTATTTCGTTTTATGGTCAAAAATTCATTCATCTCAATTATTTTTCAAGAAAAAAAAGAAGAAAACTGCGGGTCTGTTGAATTTCAGGTATTCAGTTTCACCAATAAGATACGAAGACTTACTTCACATTTGGAATTGCACAGAAAAGACTATTTATCTCAGAGAGGTCTACGGAAAATTCTGGAAAAACGCCAAAGGCTACTATCTTATTTGTCAAAGAAAAATAGAGTACGTTATAAAGAATTAATTAGTCAGTTGAATATTCGGGAGTCAAAAAATCGTTAATTTGAAAAACAATTTTGAATTATTTGATTTATTAGATTTTGAATCTTGATGAACTTCTTTTCGTTTTCAACAATTCATGTAAGAATGAATCGAGGAAAAACCTATGAATAGACTAGCTACTGGAAAAGACCTTATGGTAGTCAATATGGGACCTCACCACCCATCAATGCACGGTGTTCTTCGTCTCATCGTTACTCTAGATGGTGAAGATGTTATTGACTGTGAACCAATATTGGGTTATTTACACAGAGGGATGGAAAAAATTGCGGAAAACCGAACAATTATCCAATATCTACCTTATGTAACACGTTGGGATTATTTAGCTACTATGTTCACAGAAGCAATAACTGTAAATGGACCAGAACAGTTGGGAAATATTCAAGTACCTAAAAGGGCCAGCTATATCAGAGTAATTATGTTGGAGTTGAGCCGTATAGCTTCTCATCTGTTATGGCTTGGCCCTTTTATGGCAGATATTGGTGCACAGACTCCCTTCTTCTATATTTTCAGAGAAAGAGAATTAATATATGATCTATTCGAAGCTGCCACCGGTATGAGAATGATGCATAATTATTTTCGTATCGGAGGAATAGCGGCCGATTTACCTTATGGCTGGATAGATAAATGTTTGGATTTCTGCGATTATTTTTTAACAGGGGTTGTTGAATATCAAAAACTTATTACGCGAAACCCTATTTTTTTAGAACGAGTTGAAGGAGTCGGCATTATTGGTGGAGAAGAAGCAATAAATTGGGGTTTGTCAGGACCAATGCTACGAGCGTCGGGACTCGAATGGGATCTTCGTAAAGTCGATCATTATGAGTGTTACGACGAATTTGATTGGGAAGTACAGTGGCAAAAAGAAGGAGATTCATTAGCCCGTTATTTAGTCCGAATGGGTGAAATGACGGAATCCATAAAAATTATTCAACAAGCTTTGGAAGGAATTCCGGGGGGGCCCTATGAGAATTTAGAAATACGATGCTTTGATAGAGAAAGCGATCCAGAATGGAATGATTTTGAAGATCGATTCATTAGTAAAAAACCCTCTCCTACTTTTGAATTGCCCAAACAAGAACTTTATGTGAGAGTCGAAGCCCCAAAAGGAGAATTGGGAATTTTTCTGATAGGAGATCAAAGCGGTTTTCCTTGGAGATGGAAAATTCGACCACCGGGTTTTATCAATTTGCAAATTCTTCCTCAGTTAGTTAAAAGAATGAAATTGGCTGATATTATGACGATACTAGGTAGTATAGATATCATTATGGGAGAAGTTGATCGTTGAAATGATAATTGATACAACAGAAGTACAAGATATCAATTCTTTTTCCAGATTGGAATCCTTAAAAGAGGTTTATGGGATCATATGGATGCTTGTCCCTATTTTTACTCTTGTAGTGGGAATAACAATAGGTGTACTTGTAATTGTGTGGTTAGAAAGAGAAGTATCCGCCGGAATACAGCAACGTATTGGGCCTGAATACGCCAGCCCCTTGGGAATTCTTCAAGCTTTAGCCGATGGGACAAAACTACTTTTCAAAGAGAATCTTCTTCCATCTAGAGGAAATACTCGTTTATTCAGTATTGGACCATCTATAGCAGTCATATCAATTCTACTAAGTTATTCAGTAATTCCTTTTAGTTATCGCCTTGTTTTAGCTGATCTCAATATCGGTATTTTTTTATGGATTGCCATTTCAAGTATTGCTCCTATTGGACTTCTTATGTCAGGATATGGATCAAATAATAAATATTCCTTTTTAGGTGGTCTGCGAGCTGCTGCTCAATCGATTAGTTATGAAATACCATTAACTTTATGTGTTTTATCAATATCTCTACGTGCGATTCGCTAAAACAGAAGCTTTTCTTTTCCCTATTCTTTTCGTTCGAGAAAAAAAAAGAAATTGAATAGATATCTTCATTTTTTTTTATTCATTTATTTATTCTTTAGGTTAATAAAATAAATTAAGTAGTTATATATGAGTGAACGAAAACAACTTCAAAATTCGCAGTAAAGGTGGATTGAGTCTCATTTCCTATGTACAAGAGTTAAGCAGAAGTAAACAAACATGGAAGAAGCCCTTTACCCCAAGATTGGTTGATTGGTCATCCTAGCTTGAAGCGGGCTCAAAGGATCAACCGTATGGAGTTTTCACTATCGTTTGTATGTATTGCAATACATATACTTACGAAACGGGGGATTAAAAAAAGATGGGTGGATAGTAAGGAACACCAAAATACACACAAAGGATTAGTAATGGAGATTATGTAAATTATCTAAAAGGATACTTCTGCATAATATACAAAGAATCAAAATTCGGGCTTTAAGTTGGTAGAAATGATCTGGCAGTACTCCCTACAATTCCGATCCAGAGTATGCTCCTATCCACCGATTAAAGAAATGACTATCGGGAACGAAATAATCCTTTACCTTTTTTAAGCCCCCGTTTTCTCATAAGGAAGAAGAGGAACAAAAAAAATAGAAAAAATACAATTACAATATAAACAAAAGAGATCTTTTTATTCTTTCTTTCAGATATTCATAGAAATAAAATTTGTGTCATAACTCATGAACTAATGTAATGCTTAATTCTTTTTCGTAATCGAAAATAAAATGATGGGTTGAAATATCTATTGATATTTCTAGAAAGAGTATTATATTGAAGGATTGATTAAGTTATTACTCAACACAGAAAAATTTAAATTCGTAAAGGATGAGATAAATTCAGAAATACTCTTTTTTTTATTTATTCTTATAGCAGACAGAATTCCATTGGTATAATTGGGGACCTTCTGATAGATTTTGACTCTATCTATCCTAGAACCATATCAAGATAACTAATACTGGATTGGTCCTTACATTTATTTGTGGCGCTGAGGAGCCGTATGAAGTGAAAATCTCATGTACGGTTTTGTAATAGCGATGGGAACAGTAATGTTATCACCGACTATGATTATCTAACAGTTCAAGTACAGTTGATATAGTTGGGGCGCAGTCAAAGTATGGTTTTTGGGGGTGGAATTTGTGGCGTCAACCCATAGGGTTTATCGTTTTTTTAATTTCTTCCCTAGCGGAATGCGAGAGATTACCTTTTGATTTACCAGAAGCAGAAGAAGAATTAGTAGCAGGTTATCAAACCGAATATTCAGGGATACGATTTGGTTTATTTTATGTTGCTTCTTATCTAAATCTATTAGTTTCCTCATTATTTGTAACAGTTCTTTACTTGGGTGGTTGGAATCTTTCCATTCCGTACATATTTCTTCCTGAGCTATTTGAAATAAATAAAGCGGATGGAATCTTTGAAACGACAATTGGTATCTTTATTACATTAGCTAAAACTTATTTGTTCTTGTTCATTCCTATCACAACAAGATGGACTTTACCTAGATTAAGAATGGACCAACTATTAAATCTTGGCTGGAAATTTCTTTTACCTATTTCTCTCGGTAATCTATTATTAACAACTTCTTCCCAACTCCTTTCACTGTAAAGAAAAAAGGAATACGATATTTGCGACTTGTCTCAAACAAGAGAAAGAAAGAAAATCAAATTATTCAGAAAAATTCACGATATGTTCCCTATGGTAACTGGGTTCATGAATTATGGTCAACAAGCAGTACGGGCTGCAAGGTACATTGGTCAAAGTTTCCTGATTACCTTATCCCAAGCAAATCGTTTACCTGTAACTATTCAATATCCTTATGAAAAATTAATCACATCGGAGCGTTTCCGCGGTCGAATCCATTTTGAATTTGATAAATGTATTGCTTGTGAAGTATGTGTTCGTGTATGTCCTATAGATCTGCCAGTTGTTGATTGGAAATTGGAAACAGATATTCGAAAGAAACGATTGTTTAATTACAGTATTGATTTTGGAATTTGTATTTTTTGTGGTAACTGTGTTGAGTATTGTCCAACAAATTGTTTATCAATGACTGAAGAATATGAACTTGCTACGTACGACCGTCACGAATTGAATTATAATCAAATTGCTTTAGGTCGTTTACCAATGTCAATAATTGACGATTTTACAATTCGAACAGTTTTGAATTCGCCTCAAAGAAAAAACGGATAAACCTCTTGATTAAAGAGTAATTGCAAATTACTAAGGTTTCGTTTTGGTAGATAAGGGGTCTTTCTCTTTGCTTGGTCAATAATTACAAATTCCAAAATCATTTCGAAATATATAGTTTCAATTTCAAACAGCCATTTCGAATAAACAAAAGAACGAAATTTAAACAAAAGAACGAAATTGATCCAATAACTATACCCGCATTAACTCACATCTCTTAGATTAGAATTTAATTCAATTGGGAATGTCTCATAAAAAAATTTTTCCTGGTCGGTTCAATAAGGTCATGAAAAACATTTCGATTTATTTATCTCTTATTTTAATATAATGGATTTGCCTGGACCAATACATGATTTTCTTTTAGTTTTTCTGGGATCGGGTCTTATAGTAGGAGGTCTGGGAGTAGTATTACTTACCAACCCAATTTATTCTGCCTTTTCATTGGGATTGGTTCTTGTTTGTATATCCTTATTCTATATTCTAGCAAATTCCCACTTTGTAGCTGCTGCACAGCTTCTTATTTACGTGGGGGCTGTAAATGTTTTAATCCTATTTGCTGTAATGTTCATGAACGGTTCAGACTATTCCAAAAATTTTCATTTTCAGCTTTGGACTATTGGGAATGGGGTTACTTCCCTAGTTTGTACAAGTATTTTTTTTTCACTAATCACTACTATTCTAGATACGTCGTGGTATGGGATTATTTGGACTACACGATCCAACCAGATTATAGAGGAAGATTTGATAAGTAATAGTCAACAAATTGGCATTCATTTATCAACGGACTTTTTTCTTCCATTTGAACTGATTTCGATAATTCTTTTAGTTGCTTTGATAGGTGCAATTGCCGTGGCTCGTCAGTAAAAAATCTTTATAACTAAGAACAGAAACCCAAAATAAACCTTTTTCTGTGTTATCATATCCATTTCCCTGAAATTCTATTTGAATAATGTTCTGTTCGTGTCGAAAATAGAAATTTGATTATTCGTTCTATTCGATCTATTACCAATAGATTCTTTTGTTCCGTACTTGTTATATTCTAAGCAATCAAATCACTTGAATTATTGTTCATATTGAAATGAAACGAAATTGGTACGGAGTTGGTCAATGATGCTCGAGCATGTACTTCTTTTGAGTGCCTATTTATTTTCTATCGGTATCTATGGATTGATCACGAGCCGAAATATGGTTCGGGCCCTGATGTGTCT